TAAATCGTTAAAGCTTCCATAAAAGCTAGACTAAGCAATAGAGTACCTCGTATTTTTCCCTCTGCCTCGGGCTGTCTCGCGATCCCCTCTACAGCCTGGCCTGCAGCAGTCCCTTGACCAATCCCAGGCCCAATAGAAGCAAGCCCTACAGCCAATCCAGCAGCAATAACGGAAGCAGCAGAAATAAGTGGATTCATGATAAGTTCCTCTTACCAACAAAAAAAAATGGTTAATGATACAATCAACCAATGAATTAGTATTCCATCAATAAGATTGAAGTAACTAAGAACCTCGAATTTAAGTAAGAATATTCTTGAATAATCCGAACTACTTTGAGATCTCCCTTTTCCTTTCTATCCACAGAGTTTTTGGGAAGTCATAGAACTGTCGCTTTTCCATTTCTGGTTTCTGAAGTCGTGTTTCAATTCTTTCATCTTTTTCTTGATTTCAACTTTTTATTTAGCCAATTCAAAGTCAAGCCACAACGATACGAAAGGACTTTTCACACATAGTAGTGGGGAAAAATATAGGTTTAGTTCATATTTTAGTTCATACATATTTTAGTTCATATATAACTAATCAATATCTAATATCACATATACATGCCATTCTTCCATAACGTAAACCGTTAGATTCAATTGGATTCGAGAATTAATTCATTTTGTTAGGAATTCCCCCTTTATTATAAATTCTTTTCTCCCTTCCGCTTTCTTTATCATTTTTCCAACCGAATACATTCTAAACGGACTGTTAAATTTGATTAGGGCGAATTTTTGCTTGCATAGAAATAGACTTATTTGGTTAATCTAAGTTCATGCAATTTCTTATTTATTACTATTTTTTTTTGGGGGGGGCAATTGTTGAATAAAATCAAGCATAAAGTAAAGTTAAATCCCTTCTTCTGCTTTTTATTTAATCACACGTTGTAAACATATATCTTATTCAAATCCGAATTGGAATAAGAAGATTGGCCGGCCTACCAATATAATAGAAGGGCGATATTCGTCGAAGGGTTAGGGTGTTAGGTGGACGAAAGGATAATTTTAGGAAAAAGATCTAAAAGATCTCTTTCCTTTTTTTTTTACAACTTTCTAATATCGTAATTTGTTCTTTTTTTGTTCCTATTGCTTTCTATCGCATATAGAGTCTTGTATATTTCTACTCCTCAAGTAAATTAGATTCAGCCGCACATATCTTTCTTTGTGCTAAGTTAAAAAAAAAAAGACTATTTCAACGATGGCCCTCCATAGATTCACCTATATAGGCCGCGGCTAAAGTTGCAAAAATAAGAGCTTGAATACCACTTGTAAATAATCCAAGGAACATGACAGGGATAGGAACTACTAAAGGTACTAAAGAAACAAGAACAACAACTACTAATTCATCCGCTAAGATATTTCCAAAAAGTCGAAAACTAAGCGATAAGGGTTTTGTGAAATCTTCTAAAATGTTAATGGGTAAAAGAATTGGAGTTGGTTGAATATATTTCCCGAAATAACTTAGTCCCCTTTTTTTAAGACCCGCATAGAAATATGCCACTGATGTGAGTAAAGCCAAAGCAACAGTAGTATTTATATCATTCGTGGGTGCAGCTAACTCTCCACGAGGTAATTCTATGATTTTCCAAGGTAAAAGAGCTCCTGACCAATTAGAAACAAAAATAAATAGAAACATAGTTCCAATAAAAGGAACCCAAGGGCCATATTCTTCTCCAATTTGAGTTTGACTCACATCTCGAATGAATTCCAGAACATATTCGAAGAAATTCTGACCCCCGGTCGGAATGCTTTGTGGGTTCCGAACAGCTATAGTAGCTGAACTTAATAAAATAGCAATTACAACCCAAGAGGTAATAAGTACTTGGCCGTGGACTTGGAAACCCCCTATTTGCCAATAGAAATGTTGGCCTACTTCGACCCCAGATATATCGTATAACCCTTTTAGTGTATTAATGGAACATGATAGCACATTCATATTGCCCCCTGAAAAACTAGAACTTTAAAGAAAAATTATTTTGATTCAACCACCCCTTTCTCTCTTTGAGTTGGATCTTTTCAATATCAAAAAATATTTTGAATACTAACTAATCACATAATATCTCCATTTATTTTTACCGATTTTTTTTTCAAAAAATGCAGAAAAAAACGATTCCAAAAATCTATCAGATTTACGAAGTCTAAGTTATTTATTTGATTAGTAATCAAGGATTTCTTTTATAGCTAGAACGGCCCTCACAAATTGCGAATACTAATTTATTAAGAATTAAGCGGATTGAAGATCTACTATCATCATTCGCCGGAATCGAAAAATCTGCAAGGTCGGGGTCACAATTTGTATCGATTAAACAAATTGTTGGGATTCCCAAAGTGATACACTCTCGCAGAGCCGTATATTCTTCATGCTGATCAAGAATGATTACAACATCGGGTAACCTTGTCATATATTTAATCCCGCCCAGATATGTTTGCAAACGGGATAATTGTCTTTTCACCACAGCCGCATCTCTTTTCGGAAGGCGGTTTAGTCTTCCCATTCTTTGTTCTATTCTTAAGTCCCTCAACTTATGAAGTCTCGTTTCTGTAGTGGACCAATTCGTTAACATCCCCCCGAGCCATTTTTTATTAACAAAATGACACCGAGCCTTTTTTGCAGCCCATGCTACTGAATCAGCTTCTTTCTTTTGTGTACCAACAATCAAGAATTGTTTTCGCCTACTTGCTGCATAAAAAACCAAATTGCAGGCTTCGGATAAAAAACGAGCAGTTCTTATAAGATTTGTAATATGATTACCTTTACGCTTTCCAGAGATATAAGGTGCCATTTTAGGATTCCATTTCCTAATATCGTGCCCAAAATGAACTCCTGCTTTCAGCATCTCTTCTAAGTTGATGTTCCAATATCTTCTTGTCATTTCTTCCCAACCCCCCCCTTTTTAAAAAGAGACGAGGAACCCCGAAACTGAAATAAATAATTGTTCCGATGGAACCTTCTCTTCTACCGCAGCTTGGTCGTAGATAGACGACCAAGTTATTAGTCTTTTCTATTGCTTACTATTTATTTTGATTTCCACCCTTACTAATTGTACCAAATACAGATAGTCAAAAAGAAAAATCTGCGTTTAGGAATCTATCCTATAAAGGATTGTTCGGCCTCTCGCGGAAATTCTTTGAAAGAATCAAATAATTTGCTGTGGTGAAACAAAATATCGCGCATTTCCCCCTCGAATATATTGTTTTTTTTTGTTTCCAAGGGGCTCTTGTTATGTTGTTTTGAGGGGAGCACTAATCCTTTCAACCCGGTACCGACGGGTATCATACCCCCCCCAACCACGTTCTCTTTCAAGCCTTTCAGCCAATCGATTCGACCCCGGAGAGCTGCTTTTGCTAAAACCCTAGCGGTTTCTTGAAAACTCGCTTCAGATATAAAACTTTGAGTATTGAGAGATGCTCTTGTTATTCCCAATAAGAGGGCTCGGTAAGAAACCGCCTCTTCCAACGCACGCCCCGTTCGTTCCGCCCGCAACAATCCAATTAATTCTCCGGGTGAAAAAACATTAGACATTCCATCTTCTGAAACCAAGACCTTTGATGTTATTTGACGTACAATAATTTCTATATGCCTATTATGAATCCGCACCCCCTGGGATCGATAAACCTTTTGGATCTTATTAACCAAAGAGATACGACTTTGCACGATAGTGAGCTCAGCACCAATCAGGAATGTCCACGGCATTTCAAGAATTCTTGTTATACGCTCGTTCCAGCCCTCAACCCTCTTTTCTAGATTCATCGATATTGAATCAATCGAACGCACTTCTACCACCTGTTCGACTTTTGGAAGTCCCTGGGTTATATCACCAGATCTCGATTTTTCGTAAATAAATGTAATTAAAGTATCTCCTTTATACAGGATTTCCCCATAATGGCCGTGAACAGTTGCTCCTGGAGTGGCCAAATAAGGCTTAGCCGATCGTATTACTACAGAGTCAACTTGAACAAGTATAACTTGACCCGATTTTAGGTGTGGTGCGTTTTTGGTTATACATATATTTTCACAAATAAACTGCCCAAGACTCATTATTGTAGATGTTTCTTGACAATAATTGGGGTGGATAAAATCCCAATTCAAATTGAAAATAATGTTACTGCAAGAGTCGGGGTTATAAATTTTCTCAATTTCACCGATTAAATAATAGTTAATTCCATGAAAAGTCTGTTTTAAATTGTCAAGGTGTAAATAGTTATTTGCCAAGATCTGGTTATGAGTTAGTAAATGGTAAAATGCATAAACATTCGTAATTCGAAAGGCTGTTCCTAAAGGCCCCAGCGAATTCTTAATTGAAATTAGAGGATCTTTTGGAATTTGAATTGATTCTTTTATCACACGGTGATATTTTCTATCGTTGAATGGACCCATTCGAAAACAATTGGATGATGACAAAATTATCACCGATTGGAATCCCGTATTTCTATTCAATAACGTATGAATAGTTCTGTGATTTTTATTAAGGGGTTGTTGAATTCTTGCCCTGGAATAAACGGAAGAAAGCGGATTGATGTTGGTACAATCTGATCCATTATCAGAAAACAATCTGGAGCCCAGCGAATCATTCCTTTTTCCAATATATGAAAGAATGGATTTCACTAAGTCGATTCTTAGGAAAGGGCGAATCAAACCATTTGACCTTATTTCAACAAAGGAAGCACGAGCTTCTTGACTAGAAGAACTTTTTTTGTCTTGGTCCCAATTCAATACTAAACAAGTCCGAACTAATTGAATATTTGTATCAGAAATTCCTGGAATTGGTTTCCCATTTCCATAAAGGATATAATTGACAATTTGAAGTTGCACATTATCCCTTTCGTGCAACAGATCGGGGGGGAAAAGCCTTGCTAAAGTTATACCATCCGTTATTTCATATGTGATGACAGGCCGAAGCAAAGCAAAAGACTTTTTCTTACTCTTACTAGGTGTGATTCGTTGAACATAGATCCAATTTTTCCATTTTTTTGATTCTTTGGAATTTGGTTTTTCCGCTCCTGGTGGTATCAAAGCGCCGCTATGTCGGGATATCTTATCTATCTCTAGAGGAAAATGAATATCTCCAGAAAAGATTTGAAGTTCAATTCTTTTTTTTTCTCTCTCCACTCGGACCAACCCACCCGCTCGACTTTTTATATTGAAAGTAATTTGTGTATCTTTCCGAATGATACTATTGTTCCGTACCATTATGGAAGAAGAGTCAGGCAAGATATGCACTTCCTCGGGAATGAAAAAAAGGCGGTCTACTTGGATTTTGTATTTTGACCTAAATTCCTTGCCCCCTCGATACTCAAAAAAATCCTCTTTTTTGAGGATTGAGTGCATTTCTAAAGTCTCGTATTTCGTAATGCCCGAACTCTTTCTTTTGTATCGAGGATCATCGAAATATGCAAGAATACTGTTTCCACGGAAAATGCCATTGGGGGGGATTTCCATCGAAATACCTAAGGGGGGCATTAGTTCGTCCGCGCGTTCTCGAATCGATTCGAGTGGAATGCTGAATCTATTTCTTCGTCTCTTTGAGAATAAATCGGAACTTTGGTGTAGAGTGATCGGGTCTATGAGATTACAACGACCAGTACATATACGTCGACTAAGGTCTGAATAATCAGGAATTCTATCTTCTTTTTTACCCCCCCAACGGGGATTAAAGAATTTTTGTCTCGACTGATCGTTCGTTCCTGAGAAGTTAGAAGTAGATCTTCTCTTGACAGAACGAGAATGCGCACCCATTTGATCTTGATCCTGGTGTAGCGAAAGTGAAACTAGACTAGATCTGCGCGAGTCTCCTAATAATATCCATAAATGACTTGTTTTTGGTAATAAACGAACATTACCATATATAAATTCGGGTGCATGATACACCTCAGTGCTCCAATGCATCTCTCCGCCTGAGTCCAAATAAATATGTTTTCGAACCTTCTCTTTAAAATTCAAAGTGGATGTTACTGCGCGAATCTCGGCAATCACTTGTTCTGATTCTACATATTGATCGTTTTGAACTAAAAGAAAACTTTTGGGGGGAATATTTACATTAAGATTATGTCGAAGATCTTTACTCTCAATAGTTACATAGAAGTTTATAGAACATAAAAACGCCGGATATCCGTGGCGTGTACGTGTCGGATGAACCAAATCCTCATTCAATTTGATTTTTCCATTCAAAGGGGCTCGCACATGTTCTGCAGTACCCCCCGTGAATACTCCGCCGGTATGAAAAGTTCTTAATGTTAATTGAGTACCCGGTTCTCCAATCGATTGTCCTGCAATAATACCTACAGCTTCTCCTAATTCAACCAGGTCACCGTGAGTAGGACTCCGTCCATAACATAATCGACAGATCCAAGATGCACTCCTACAAGTAAAAGGGGTTCGAATAACTATTGGTTGTGCTCGAAAGGTTATGAATCGATTTACAAGTCCACTCCCAATGTCTTGATTTCGGGTGGCAATACAGCGCTTGCCCATATATATATCATCGGCTAATACACGACCGATTAATGTTTGGATAAAAATCCCGTCTGGCACCATTCCATTCCGAGGACTCACAGAAATACCACGGACGGTGCCACAATCTGTTCGACGTACAACAATGTGTTGAACTACTTCAACAAGTCTGCGCGTGAGATATCCAGCATCTGCTGTTCGTACAGCAGTATCCACAACCCCCTTACGGGCCCCGTAACAAGAAATTATATATTCTGTTAAAGAAAGCCCTTCGCGTAAATTGCTTTGAATAGGTAAATCAATCCTTTGTCCTTGAGGGTCCGACATTAATCCTCTCATACCTATTAATTGATGTACCTGCGATGCATTTCCTCTAGCCCCCGAAAAAGACATTATATGAACTGGATTAAAGGGGTCAGTCATCCTAAAATTAGGATTCATTTCTTGTCGCAAATATTCACTTGTGGCATACCATATTTCAATGGATTGGCGTAACTTTTCTACCGCATGTACATTCCCATAATGATGGTGGTTTTCCAAAATCCAACTTTGTTGTTCAGCATCTTGAACTAGCCATCTCTTCGAGGGTATTGTTAAAAGATCATCAATTCCTAATGAAATAGATGTAGCAGTAGCTTGTTGAAAACCTAAGGCCTTTACTTGATCCAGGATGTGTGATGTATATGCCATTCCGAAGTGATTTATGAATCTACTAATAAGTCCTTTCATGGCAGTTCCGTCTATCACTTTATTGTGAAATACCAGATCGGCCCGTTCTGCCATAAGTACCTCCCTATTATGCTGAGTACAATTCGACAATGGGTTTAAGTCAGTGATTGGAAAACTCCCTTTTCTCGATCTTGATTCGTGTAGACATTCCGAAAGTATGGGACTTCTTGAAGTGAAGAGATCTGAATTCCTGCCGCCGGTATTAGAGAATTCCTTAGCCTACTTAGGTACCTATGAACAGGCCCGAGAAAACCCCTGTATGGCTTCTTCGATTTCGCGATAAAGAGAAATATGACCAACAGTGCTTCGAATGTATAGAAAAAGAATTTCGTTTGTTAGACTTCTTACTATTAGATAGTGGCAATAAATCTCATAATAAGTACCTAAAGATTCATAGTGAACTTCGATGGGAGTTTCTTGTAAAACAATAACCCGTTGATCTAGTCGCCACCGGAGCCACAAAGGACTATCGCAATTGATTCGTTTCTGCCGATAAGCTCCAATTGCATCGTAGGAATTAGAAAAAAAAGGTTCTTTCGTAGATTGAGTATTCTTACTTCTTTGATTTTGATAGTTTCTGCGATTCCATGGATTATACCTATTTTCACAAATACCTCGGCGATTCCCACCCGTTAATACATAGAGTCCAATAAGCATATCTTGAGTTGGTACGGAAATGGGATCTCCAATAGCTGGAGACAGAAGATTCATATGAGAAAACATAAGTAAACGGGCCTCCGCTTGAGCCTCCAAAGATAAAGGTACATGAACAGCCATTTGATCCCCATCAAAATCTGCATTGAATCCCTTACAAACTAATGGATGTAAACAAATAGCACGCCCCTCAACCAAAACGGGCTGGAATGCCTGTATGCCCAATTTATGCAGAGTGGGTGCTCTATTCAGTAATACAGGATGCCCCTGCATAACTTCCTGAAGTATTTCCCACACAATCAGTCCTTTTTCCTGAATTTGACTTTTAGCAACTCCTATGCTCGAAGCAAGATGTTGTCTAATTAGACCGCGAATTACAAATGGCTGGAAAAGCTCGATTGCTATTTCGCGCGGCAATCCACACCGATGTAATGAAAGGGAAGGGCCTACGACAATGACGGAACGCCCTGAATAATCAACCCGTTTGCCAAGCAAAGTCTTACGAAATCTTCCCTCTTTTCCTTCAATTACATCTGAAAATGACTTGTAAACTTGATTATGACCGTCCCTCATCGGTTGCCCCCGGATTCCATTATCAAGAAGTGCATCCACGGCTTCTTGTATTAACTTCTCCTGAGACATTACTAATTCTTCTGGCATAAATTTACTTGTTGTTAATAGATCGGTAAGAATATTGTTCCGATAGATAACTCTTCTATAGAGTTCAGTAATATCCGAGCTCATAAATTTACCCTCATCTATCTGAATCGCGGGTCTTAACTCAGGAGGAAGAACTGGTAATAGACACAAAACCATCCATTCTGGTTCTATATTTGTTCGAAGAAAATGTTTAGCCAATTCCATGCGTCTAAGCAAAAAATCCTTTCTTCTTCCAACCTTTCGATCTTCCCATTCATTCCCCGTGGGCCCTTCTTCTCCTAATTCTTTCCATTCTACCAACGAATTATCTAGAATAATGCGTAAATCTAGATCGGCTAATTGTTCTCGAATAGCACCCGCACCGGTAGAGATTTCTCGATTGCAAAATGTATCGAAACCTTGGGTAGTAAAAAAGGGGGGGATGCTGTATTTCCAAGATTGGATTTCATATTCGAATAAACCTCGTAATCGAAAGAAAGTGGGTTTTTTGGTTATGGGCCTAGCAAAAGCAAAATTGGGATAGGATCCTATAGGATCTCCCCCCCTTCAAAATCGGACGTGAAAGTTTCCTTTCATCCGGCTCAAGTAGGTACAGAAAGGAGTTCTTGCTTTCAAATTCTATAAAACCCTAAAACTACTCCTTACTCAAGTTCCTCGTCAAGATCAAAGAAAATTTCATCGATTCCGCTTTCTCTTTATTCTTTTTTATTCTAATTATTTAGATTTTCTTAATTTGTTTATTGAATTACGACATAAACGAAATGTGAAATTCTTGAGTAGTCTACTTCCCTTCGAATGATGAATCTTTTAATTCCTAATTCGAATTAATTAATGTTAAATAATAAAAATCGAAAATAAAGAAGTACCTTGGAATTCCTAAGGGCTTTATTTGTCTATGTATTGTTCCATTCGATCTCTTAGGTCCCGACTTCCCCCCGATGGTTAGTCCATGATTAAAGCCTATACGCGATGGATAGACTCCCATAACCATGACATATTTGCCTGCTTGACCATAATTTCTTTCCAAAAGAAAATAAATGATTAATTCCACAAAACAAAAAAATCTTTTTTTACGAGGTAGAAATCTCAAATTTTTTTGGTTTCAAAATCGACCATAGACCAATTCCCTTTTTGATTGGGGAGTATTGACTACACCCCCAATTCTGAGCTTCATGGTACACTTACCAAGTGGCATGTCAGATGGAGGGCACCCCAATTGGATTGACTGGGATGACAGTTTCTCACTCGGAATCTGTAAAATCAGAATTTAGATCAAATCACACATCGCAGTATACTAGGTCTTCTAATTCTTTAAGGGATTTATCTAACAGATTCGCAATATAACTGGGAAGACGTTTTAAATACCACACGTGGGTTACTGGGCACGCGAGTTTGATGTAGCCCATTTGATATCTTCGTATCCGAGAATCGACAAATTCGACCCCGCATTGTTCACAAAATTCCGGGTCTTCTTTTTCATCTCCGATTTCTCGATACTTGCCACAAGCACAAATTCCACTTTTGATAGGCCCAAAAATTCTTTCACAAAATAATCCATCCTTTTCTGGTTGATTGGTTTTGTAATGAAAACAATAGGGTTTTGTCACCTCTCCAACTACCTCTCCATTAGGCAGGATTTTCGTGGCCCAAGCACTTATTTGTTGAGGGGAAACTAATCCAATTCGTAGCTGTTGGTGGTTATATCGATCGATCATATAAGAAAAATTCTGATTTATTCCGATTAAGCTTCCTTCCTCTTAATCTGGAAGTTTTTCTCAGATACAAGGCAATGGTTCAGTTCCAGAGCTAAAGATCGTAGTTCTCGAACGAGCAATCGAAATGATTCGGGAGCATCCTCGGGCTTGGGTATTGTTCCTCCAAAGATCGTAGTACCAACTACTTTTTGGCGCGTTCTAATATGATCCGATTTATAAGTAAGCATCTCTTGTAAAATATGAGCAACACCAAATCCTTCTAGAGCCCAAACCTCCATTTCTCCGACTCGTTGTCCTCCCCGGTTTGCCCTTCCCTTAAGGGGTTGTTGTGTTACTCGCGCATAAGGTCCATGGGAACGTCCGTGGATTTTATCATCAACCTGGTGAATTAATTTCAAGATATAAGGCTTTCCTATTATAACGGGTTGTTCAAAAGGATTCCCCGTCCTTCCATCAAATATTCTGCTTTTTCCTGGATACTCGGGTTCAAATACCCAAGGATTTGCTGTTTGCTTACTGGCTTCATATAATTCCGAAAACACTAGTTTTCTGGAAGCTTCTTGTTCATATCTCTCATCAAAAGGCGCTATTCGATAATGTCTGTCTAGTAAACCCCCAGCGAACCCGAGCGAAGATTCAAATATCTGTCCTACGTTCATTCGTGAAGGGACTCCTAATGGATTGAAAACCATATCAACAGGTCTTCCATCTTGCAGATAAGGCATATCTTGTCTAGGCAAAATTTTGGAAATGATACCTTTATTTCCGTGTCTTCCAGCTACTTTATCGCCGACTTGAATTTCACGTTTCTGTGAAATATATACACGAATTGTTTCTGGCTTATCTTCCCTTTTCTGGATCCACCTCACATCAATAACCCGGCCCCTACCACCTATAGGTAGTTTTAAACAAGTTTCTTTTGGAGTAGATAGCGGAATGTCAAGTATGGCTCGTAACAATCTATCTTCGGGAGCATACGACGACTCTCTCACCACTTGAGGCGTTACTTTACCTACTAAAATATCACCGGTCTCTACCCAAGATCCCAACATCACAATTCCGTTTTTGTCTAAATTGCGAAGTAAGTGGGCTTCTAAATCTGGTATTTCATTAGTGATCCTTTCAGGGCCTTGGCTTGTTACATGAGTCTGAATCTCGTATTTCTGTATGTGAAAAGAAGTATAAATATCTTCATATACCAAACGCTCACTAATGAGTACTGCATCTTCAAAATTGTAACCTTCCCACGGCATATAAGCCACTAATACGTTTTTCCCCAACGCAAGTTCGCCACCGACCGTAGCAGCACCATCTGCTAAAATTTGTCCCCTTTTAATGTATTTATCCCGCTGAACCTGGGGTTTTTGATGCATACAAGTATTTTTGTTAGAACGTTGATACATAACTAACGGAATACTTAGAGTATCTCCATTCCCCGAGACAAGGATCTTGTCAGTATCTATAGAAATGATCTTTCCCCCACGTTCAACTGTAGCAATAGCCCCGGAATCTAGAGCTGCTTGGCGCTCTAACCCAGTCCCAACAATGCATTTCTCGGGCCGAGAAAGCGGAACTGCCTGACGTTGCATATTCGAACTCATTAAAGCCCTATTCGCGTCATTATGTTCAATAAAAGGAATGAGGGAAGCTCCAATAGAAAAATATTGGAAGGGGAAAATACTTCGAAGATGAACCCCTTCCCATGCAATAGTCAGGAATTCTTGACGATATCGAGCTGGAACAACCTGTTCTTCCTGAATATCCCGATTCAACGCCAAAGAATTTCCCGCCGATAACATATAGTATTCATCTACACCTGGTGCTAAATAAAGCAGTCGTAACCCCGCCGACCTCTCCGAAATTTCATAAAACGGGCTTTCGAGAGATCCCCAATGGCCCATCCTTGCATGAATTGCTAAGGATCCGATAAGTCCAACATTGATTCCCTCAGATGTGTCAATTGGGCAAATACGACCATAGTGACTAGGATGGATATCTCGTATTCGAAAACTAGCAGTCCGCCCTGTTAGTCCTCCAGGACCTAAATAACTCAATTTTCTACCATGAACTATTTGTGTCAATGGATTAGTTCGATCTAAAACTTGAGATAGGGGGTGTAAACCAAAAAAAGATTCATAAGTGGTTGTTAATGGCGTTGGGGTTACCAAATTCTGAGGAATCGGTATCAATTTATCCTGAATTGCTACACATATAGTTCCCCGAACCACATTTTCTAAACGAACCAGCGACAATCCGAATTGATCTTGTAAAAGATCCGCTACAGAACGAATACGCTTATTTTTCAAATGATTCATATCATCAAGTGTGCCCATTCCAAATTGCAATCCAATTAAATGATCAGCGGCTGCCAATATGTCTCGTGGTAACAAAAATGTATTGTCCTGAGGTATATCAAGGTTCAGTCGTCGGTTCATATTTCGTCGACCAATCCTTCCTAATTCACATTTTTGTTGAAAGAACTTCTTTTGTAATTCCTTACATAAAGATTCAGAAAATACCGGATCCCCACCTACACAAGCAAATTGTTGATAAAACTCCAAAATGGCATTTTCTTTTGATCCAATTTTTTTTCTCTCCTTATCATTCAGAAAAGACAAAAAAATTTCAGGATAATAAACATTGGCTAGAATTTCTCTTAGATTCGAACCCATAGCTGATGATAAAACTAGAATAGATATTTTTTGTTTCCTACTCACGCGAGCCCATATCCTTGCTTTTCTATCAATCTCTAATTCTGATCTTCCCCCCCAATCTGATATTATGGTGCCGGTATAGACTGAAATTCCATTATGGTCCAATTCGGATTGGTAATAAATACCGGGGCTTTGCAGTATTTGATTGATCACAATTCTATAAATTCCATTTACTATAGAAGTTCCTAGGGAATTCATTAGAGGAATAGTTCCGATCCTAATAGTTTGTTCTTGCATATCCGTACTAGTTTTCCAAATTAATCCCGCAGATACATATAATTCAGAAGAATATGTGAGTGATTCATACACAGCAGTTCTTTCTTTTATCAAAGGTTCTACCAATTGATATCTTTCGACAAATAATTGAAATTCGATTTCATGATCTCTATCTTCAATTTTTGGAAACTTAGAAAATTCTTCTTTCAAACCCTCATCAATGAATCTACAAAATCCTTCAAATTGTATCTGATTAAATCCAGGTATTGTAGACATTGCCTCATTTGCATCCTCGAGCATTTTTGAATTTCCCATTTATAAAAAAATCCCATTCTATATATAATAGAAAGTACATTCTTGATCGAATTAGATCGACAATTTAGCACTGATGGAATTTCGATTCTGTTTACTAAATCACATGAAATTTTATCCAACTCCTGGGCTGAAATGTACGAACGACGTATGAACAGAGGAAAAAAATAGAATTTTCGACTTAAATTGAAAGTTGCAACAGATCAAAATGGAAAGGAATTGGGAAAACAATCCTAGAAAGAGAATTGTCTCATTTCCGCTTATTTTTATTTTTTATTAAGGTCATGGGATTTCTTATAGAATAGCAAAACAAAAAGAAAATGATTCAAATTATACCATTATTATGATATTACATATTCGATTGAATTTGAGAATATTAAACAATCTTCGGGAGACAAAAAAATCAGATTAAATTCACTTAACCCCCTTTATGTTTTATGTTAGGGTTTTGTTGCTCACAAAACGATTAAGAGAGAAGACAGATATTTTCCTTTACTGATTTTTTTGAGTCGAAGATGAGTTGAAGAAGGGTTGCATTTATTAAATACCTATGCAGATAGCTGTATATAATATCCAACTTCTCTTTTTTTCCCTATTCTATTCGGAACAGCCAAAGTCGTGCTCTATCAAAAGAGAATTTCTATTTAATGGAAAATTGAAGTGAAGTAGGATAATTTGTTGATAATTCCCTATCAACAGCATATCTAAAAAATAGATATCTGGGTAACAATTTCTATTCTGGGGTTGACATAGACTCATATATTTTGTTAGAATTGAAATTGAGAAGGGTTTTTGGTTAACAAAAGATGATTAGTTCTGTCCCCATTTTGATTTTCTTATGTCATTAAGAAAATGCAAGTTGAGGTTCAAATCCCAGAATCGTTCATGAATTCGAAGTAAGCAGTCAATGGTTAATGGTTCTAATTTGTGGACTACAAATACACATTTGATTTCTCACTAGAAAGGGGCGGGAGAGTGTTTTTAGCATTTTTTCAGATACTATCCAATACGTTGGAAGGGATGGATCAAATCCAATCAAAAAAAAGTTTTTCTTTTAGGAAAAGGATTCAGGAAAACAGGAGTCAAAATGCAAGTACAATAAAAATTCAGCCATCCAGGAAAATTTTCATCTATTTTGTATCATTTTGGCGGCATGGCCGAGCGGTAAGGCGGGGGACTGCAAATCCTTTTTCCCCAGTTCAAACCTGGGTGTCGCCTGATCAACAAAAAACCAGAAATCTCTTCTTCTCTTTTGCTGAGATAACTCGCTGAATTCGTCCCCGGTAGAAGCAAAAAACTTTATTTATTTGATTCGTAGCATCTAGCCGGAAGGTTTTCTAAAAGAGATGTGAATCCTCGTTGATTCATCGAATTTACTGGTAGAGGGGCTATCAAGACTTCTATTTCTAAGGGAGTGTCTAATGACTAGATCTTGAGTCAGAATGTAGCTTCCAGTCGGAAATTCAATTAAATTAATAGTTTTGGAAAGGAGCAGGAATTGCTTTATATACGACAGACTCACGAGAATTTCTGGGTGCTCAGGTATCCAATTAAGTTTAGAGTGGATGAATAATTGACTTTTCTATATCTCTAATATCAAAATCTCTATCTCTAAGGGGGGCAAAAAGAAAGAATTTCTTTTTGGCAACCCCCAGTTTAGCCCCCTTCCAACAGAAGGGGAGTGGGGTGTGGATTCAGGAAATAGCGGTCTGTAATGGACAATGATTTTTTTAGAGATTTATACCTTTCTGTTTTGATTTAGAAGATCAACAAAGCAAAAACATTATTCTTTTTATTTCTTTTATTTATTCTTATTCCTAATATGTTCCCATTTCCTTGGAATCTTACTACGTATTTTGCTTGTGTTTAATCTTTCCCGATTCAAAATCAGAATCGATTTTTTTTTTGAATTAGTTTTTTAATAGTGTTTGGTCAGAATCCCCTTTTGACTCTCTGTCATCGATTCCATTATTATTAGTGAGGAATAATTCTTTCGTATTTATAGAGATAGGGGACATAATATGGATATAGTAAGTCTCGCTTGGGCTGCTTTAATGGTAGTCTTTACATTTTCCCTTTCGCTCGTAGTGTGGGGAAGAAGTGGGCTCTAGAAGTACTACTAATTGAGTGCAAGAATCAAACCGTATCAATTGTTTTATAGCTCGTTCTGCAACGCATTTTGAACTATTTCAAATTTCAATCTCTGCATTTCGAACCCCATTGGACTCCAATGGAGTAATCTATGATACATACTCTTTCAATCAAAGAGATATTTCAGCGATTCCCGTGTTTGTATTTGGTATTTCAGGCAATTGGAATGGGATTCCAACCTAAAATTCTTCCGAAATTTTCTATTTCAATCAATGGGAATGAACCCCGACTATCCTTATAGATGCATAAGGAGTAAGACCGGATCTTTTTTTTTTCTTTCTTTTCCTCCTTCCTGCTGTCCTTTTGTTTTGTTAAGTGTATACGCACAAATGATATTATAGTGGTTGTCTAACGAGAGACTATGCAATAATAAGATCTTGCCTCCAAGGAGGCACGTATTGGGCAGTTTGCTTTCTAATTTGAGAAAGGCAATTTAGGCTTTATTGACTTATTTCATCTCATGGTTCGTACGTTAAAAATGAGTAAGGTTTACCCTTCCTTATTAGGAATAGGAAAGGAATTCGAATTGCTAAGATAAGAATTCTTTCAGATTGATCGGAACAAATAGATGGATCAAATTCAAATTGGGTCTTGGGCTAATTCTATCTACATACAATATATCATATCAAATTAATATATATTGTATATGAAGAGAATATTCTAGATTGATTTGTAGAAACTAAAACCTTTATCTTTATTCTACATTACAACTTTCTAGACTAAGAGATAGATAGTTTGGTAGAAAGATTCGTCTATTTCTTTCTACCAAACTATCTATCTCTTAGAATACTTCTAATTCGAATTAGAGTCTGCTCGGTTTATTTAAGTTAAGGCGTGAAGTTGGAATCCTTTTCGTTTGACTTCGTCAATTTTTGATAAGAACTCAGAAGGAAAGTTTCATTCAATTGAATTTTTGAATTAATTAGTTTGACTGACTGTTTTTACGTAAATGATAAGTAGAAAAGCAGTAGGAACTAGAATAAATAGTGCAGTAGCAATAAATGCAAGAATATTAACTTCCATAATCTCATCGGCTTTTTACTTCGCAATAACTCGGGATTTAATCCCCTAGAGATAAGAACTCTTTCATCTCTAAATTCAATGAATTACCTCTCGATGATCTTGAATCGGATGAATATCATTGAATAACAACATCTGATCTATCAAATCAACCCGCCGCCGCGACTTGAATAGTATAACATACTAAGTTCTTTTATCCATACCAAATCCCGTTTTTGATTCCTAGCCCAATCAACCCAAAACTCCTTTATTTATCAGCCGTTTATTTGTTTTTTTCTATAAAACCTACCTTGCGTTTTCCTTAGACAATCATTGAAGAATCATCAGATTGCCCTTCCGTGTCGATTAATTGCATACTTAGAAACCTAAACAATAAAAGCGAAATGGAAAAAATAGAAAGGAAAAGATGAATTGATGTATTTATTGGAGATTGGATCTGTCGGGACTGGCGGGGCTCGAACCCGCAGCTTCCGCCTTGACAGGGCGGTGCTCTAACCAATTGAACTACAATCCCAGGGAACTAACGGATCTATCAGAAAATTTAATTCTTTTTTATCTTCGTATGGGATAAAGGGGGGTTATACCATCTCACAGTCGATTGGCGAATTGTTGGGCCGAGCTGGATTTGAACCAGCGTAGACATATTGCCAACGAATTTACAGTCCGTCCCCATTAACCACTCGGGCATCGACCCAGGAAGAATCCTTTTTAGGCTTATTGCTAATTCATGATCAACTTCCTTTCGTAGTACCCTACCCCCAGGGGAATTCGAATCCCCGCTGCCTCCTTGAAAGAGAGGTGTCCTAAACCACTAGACGATGGGGGCCCGCCTGTCCAACT